AATAAGGTGCCTGAGTAAAAGGATTATCTTGATAGGATAAATAATGTATTATATACCCTTATTATATTTTTTTGAATTAAACTAAACCCTTAGAGATCAAAACTCTGAATGCATCATACAACAAAATATAAAAAGATAAGCTAAAATAAGCTATTAGGTTCATACCCTAAGTATAGAAGTATAATCTTCTTCTTTTTAATTTTAAAAACATCAAGAAAAATGTTATTTTTAATAACAACTATTATAGGAACTATAATAGTTGTTAGATCAAGAAATTGATTAAATATATGAATTGGATTAGAAATCAATATAATATCTTTTATTCCTTTAATATTTAAATCTAAAAACAATTTCCTTTCCCAAAGAAGAATAATATATTTTTTAATTCAAAGAATAGCATCAACCATATTTATTATTATAATTCTTTTTAATAAATATATATTTATTAGTTTTTATAGCACAAATGCCCAAAATATTATTATTTTTATTACTATAATAATAAAAATAGGTATACCTCCCTTTCATATATGATTCCCTGAATTAATGTCAAAACTCAATTGAAATTTATGTATATTTTTAATAACATGACAAAAAATTGCCCCAATATACATCCTATCTATTATTATGGATAATAATAGTATTATAATAATAATAATTGTTATATCAACTATTTTAGGTGCAATTTTAGGATTAAATCATACCTCAACACGAAAAATCATAGCTTATTCATCAATTAATCATATAGGATGATTAGTGGCATGTGCTCTGACATTCAAAAAGCTATGAATTATATATATAATCATATATTCAATTATAGTTATTATAATTTGCTATACATTAAATAAATATAATATTTTATTTATTAATCAATTTAATATTAAATCACTAACAATAGTAGAAAAAATATCATTATTAATTATAATAATAAGAATGGGAGGTCTCCCTCCTTTTTTAGGATTCATACCTAAGTGAATAACAATTGAATATATAATTTCATCAAATGAAATTATATTAATATTAATTATAGTAATATCATCATTAATTACATTATCATACTATATACGTATAATTAGATCAATTAGAATATTAATAAGAAACAGACAAAAGTGAATTTTCATAAATAAGACAAGAAAAATCCCCTCAACTATTACATTATTTATTAATATAATATTGCCCCTATTTTTTATTTTAATAAATTTTATATAAAAGCTTTAAGTTAAAAAAACTAATAACCTTCAAAGTTATTAATACAAAATATTTGTAAGCTTTAGTGTAAAAACTACACTACTTCAGATTTGCAATCTAAAATCATATATTGAATATAAAGCCTGATAAGAGGTATAAATACCATATATAAATTTACAATTTATAACCTAAAATTCAGCCATCCTATCATGAATAAATGACTATTTTCAACAAATCATAAAGACATTGGCACCCTATATTTCATCTTTGGAATATGGGCAGGAATATTAGGATCATCATTAAGATGAATTATTCGAATTGAATTAGGAATACCAGGATCATTTATTGGAGATGATCAAACTTATAATGTAGTAGTAACAGCACATGCTTTTATTATAATTTTCTTTATAGTTATACCAATTATAATTGGAGGGTTTGGAAATTGACTAGTACCATTAATAATTGGAGCCCCAGATATAGCCTTCCCTCGAATAAATAATATAAGATTTTGATTACTACCCCCATCAATTACATTATTAATTATAAGAAGAATTGTTGAAAATGGGGCAGGGACAGGATGAACTGTATACCCCCCACTCTCTGCAAATATCTCACATAATGGGGCATCTGTAGATTTAGCAATTTTTTCTTTACATTTAGCAGGAGTTTCCTCAATTTTAGGAGCTGTAAACTTCATTTCAACAATCATTAATATACGACCAGAAGGGATAACAGCAGAACGAATCCCATTATTTGTATGATCAGTAGGAATTACTGCCCTACTGTTATTATTATCACTTCCAGTATTAGCTGGGGCTATTACTATATTATTAACAGATCGAAACTTTAATACATCATTCTTTGACCCGGCAGGAGGGGGAGATCCTATTCTATATCAACATTTATTTTGATTTTTTGGGCACCCTGAAGTATATATTTTAATTTTGCCAGGATTTGGTTTAATCTCACATATTGTAAGACAAGAAAGAGGAAAAAATGAAGCATTTGGTTCACTAGGAATAATTTATGCTATAATAACAATTGGATTATTAGGATTCATCGTTTGAGCACATCATATATTTACAGTAGGGATGGATGTAGATACACGAGCATATTTTACATCAGCCACAATAATTATTGCAGTACCTACAGGAATTAAGATTTTCAGATGATTAGCCACAATTCATGGCACTAATATAAATTACTCAGTACCTATATTATGAAGTATAGGATTTATTTTCCTATTTACTATAGGAGGGTTAACAGGGGTAATTTTGGCCAACTCATCAATTGATATTATTTTACATGATACCTATTATGTTGTAGCTCATTTTCACTATGTTTTATCTATAGGGGCAGTATTTGCAATTATTGGAAGATTCATCCAATGATATCCCCTATTTACAGGAATAACATTAAATCCTAAATGACTAAAAATCCAATTTGTAACTATATTTATTGGTGTAAATATAACATTTTTTCCTCAACACTTTCTTGGATTGAGTGGAATGCCACGACGATACTCAGATTATCCTGATAGATTTACAACCTGAAATGTTATTTCATCAATTGGGTCAAGAATTTCATTATTAGGAGTAATTATATTAATTATTATCATTTGAGAAAGTATTATTTCTAAACGAATAATCATCTTCCAAGAAAATATACCCTCAAGTATCGAATGAATACAAAATACCCCTCCTGCTGAACACTCTTACGCTGAATTACCTATTATTAGAAGATTCTAATGTGGCAGAATAGTGCTATGAACTTAAGATTCATATATAAAGATTTATCTTTCATTAGAAATCCCAACATGATCAAATCTATCCCTACAAGATGCAAATTCGCCATTAATAGAACAATTAATCTTCTTCCATGATCATACAATAATAATTTTATTCATAATTACCATTATAGTCTCATATATTATAATAACAACTATATTTAATAGTTATATTAATCGATATTTATTAGAAAACCAAACAATTGAATTAATCTGAACTATTATGCCAGCAGTAACACTTTTATTTATTGCAATTCCTTCACTAAAAATTCTATATTTAATAGATGAAATTAATAATCCAATATTAACAATTAAGGCAATTGGGCATCAATGATATTGAAGATATGAATATTCTGATATAAATAATATTGAAATAGAATCATATATAAAGCCTACAAACTCATTAGAAGAAGGAGACTTCCGATTATTAGAAGTAGATAATCGAATCATTTTACCTATAAAATCAACAATTCGAATTTTAGTAACATCTTCCGATGTAATTCACTCATGAACAATTCCAAGTATAGGAATTAAAATTGACGGCACACCCGGACGATTAAATCAAGGTAATATAAATATTAATCGACCAGGATTAATATATGGGCAATGTTCTGAAATTTGTGGGGCAAATCACAGATTTATACCAATTGTAATTGAAAGTGTATCAATAAATCAATTTATAAACTGATTAAATTCTAATTAACATTAAGTGGCTGAAAGAAAGCATTGGTCTCTTAAACCAAATTATAGTAATTATCACTTACTCTTAATGGAAGAAATTAGTTTAATTAAAACATTAATTTGTCAAATTAAAAATATTATTTTAATATTTCTTTATACCACAAATAGCACCAATCTGATGAACAATATTATTTATAACATTTATTATAGCATATATATTATATATAATTATTATATATTTTTTTATTACTTATAAAATTGAGGTAAATAAAAATACTGTTAAAAAAATAAAAAACATGAACTGAACATGATAACAAATCTATTTTCAACTTTTGATCCAGCAACTAGAATAAAAATATCATTAAATTGATCAAGAACATTCATTGGATTAATAATATTACCTTCTATATACTGAATTATACCTAGACGAATATCAATAATTAATCAAAAATTAAGAACAACATTATATTTAGAATTTAAAATATTATTAGGAAAAAAATCAAGAGGAATAAGTGTTATAATTATCAGAATATTTATATTTATTTTATATAATAATATGATAGGGTTATTACCCTATATTTTCACAAGTAGAAGACATTTAGTCTTTACCCTAACATTAGCCCTACCTATATGAGTAAGAATAATATTATTTGGGTGATTAAATAAATCACAAGAGATATTTGCCCATTTAATCCCATCAGGAACCCCTGCACCATTAATACCTTTTATAGTACTAATTGAAACAATCAGAAATTTAATTCGACCAGGATCATTGGCAGTACGATTAACTGCAAACATAATTGCTGGACATTTATTAATAAGATTATTAGGAAATAATATAACAAGATCAAGTATAGTAATTATACCACTAATTTTAATAATTCAAACAGGATTAATAATATTCGAAACAGCTGTTTCAATTATTCAAGCATATGTATTTTCAGTATTAACAACATTATATTCTAGAGAAGTTAACTATGAGAAAACACAATCACCCATTCCATTTAGTGGATTATAGACCATGACCATTAACAGGATCAATTGGAGCCCTAACCTTAGTTTCAGGAATAGTAATATGATTCCATAAAAACAACATCTCCATATTTATATTAGGAGTAACAATTCTTCTATTAACAATATTTCAATGATGACGTGATATTGTCCGAGAAGGAACATTCCAAGGTAAACATACCTTTAAGGTAGTAAATGGATTAAAATTAGGAATAATCCTATTTATTATTTCAGAAGTATTATTTTTTGTATCATTTTTCTGAGCATTCTTTCATAGAAGATTATCACCTAGTATTGAAATCGGAATATTATGACCTCCTATAGGAATTTCAACATTCAATCCGATACAAATTCCCTTACTTAATACAATAATTCTATTATGTTCAGGGATTACAATTACATGAAGTCATCATGCTATAATAGAAAAAAATTTTAGACAAACCACCCAAGGTCTAATTTTCACTGTAACTTTAGGAATTTATTTTACTATCCTTCAAGGATATGAATATTATGAAGCAATGTTCTCTATTAGAGATTCAGTTTATGGTTCATGTTTCTTCATAGCAACAGGATTCCATGGAATTCATGTAATTATCGGAACTACATTTATTCTTATATGTTTAATCCGACATATAAAATATCACTTTTCTAATAAACACCATTTTGGATTTGAGGCTGCCGCATGATATTGGCACTTTGTTGATGTAGTATGACTATTCCTGTATATTACTATTTACTGATGAGGTAGATACTTTTTTAGTATATATAATTATATTTGACTTCCAATCAAAAGATCTTTTTAAGAAAAAGTAATAATAAAAATTATCCTGTCATTTACTATAGCTATAACATTGTCTATTTTAATAATAATATTATGTACACTAATTAGAAAAAAATCATATATAGATCGAGAAAAAATATCACCTTTTGAATGTGGTTTTGACCCAAAGAGATCTTCTCGAATACCATTTTCATCACAATTTTTTCTAATCGCAGTTTTATTTCTAATCTTTGATATTGAAATTGTAATTATTTTACCAATAATTATCACAATTAAAACTAGAAACATAATAAACTGATTTATAACATCAACATTATTTCTAATCATCTTATTAGTAGGATTATATCATGAATGAAATAATGGAATCCTAGAATGAGCAAATTAGGGATGTAGTTAATTATAACATTTAATTTGCAATTAAAAAGTATCTTTTAGATCTTCCTTAAGTAATGAAGTAAAATTACATTTAGTTTCGACCTAAAATTAAGAGATTAATTCTCCTTACTTTTAGTTAAAGCCAAAAAGAGGCATTTCATTGTTAATGAAAAAATTGAATCAATATTCTAACTAAAAGAGAATGTTGTTTCTAAAAGGAGCTGCTAACTACCTTTTAAAGCGGTTAAATTCCGTTTTTCTCTTATTTATATAGTTTATTTAAAACATTTCATTTTCAATGAAAAAATAAAAGATTTTTTTTATAAATATTTAAGGGAAAATTATCCATTTTAATATCTTCAATATTAAGCTTTAATATTAAGCTACCTAAATATAATAACATTATAATTATTAAAAAAATAAAAGAAACTATAAATAATTTTACATTATTAAATTCGATTAAATAGTTAATTTTTCTAACCAAATATATATAATTAATATGAGATTTAGAAAAAATATATTCTCCCCAACCTATATCAATATATTTAAAATATCGATTAGAAGTTAATATAAAATATTGATATAATCCATATGTAGAAAAAAAAGGTATAAATCATATATTCCCAAAAAAATATATAGAAAATAAAGTAAAATTTATATAGTCAACTATCTTTTTATTAAAAAAAAGTATTGCTAAAATAACACCACTACAAATAGATAATAAAGGACCAATCTTTAAGTAAAAAGGCAAAATAATAACAAATGGAGTCTTAAATATAAGAGATATTAAAATAACCCCTAAAAAAATAGAAAAAAAAGTAAGGAGAATTATAGAAACCATTATCTTATTACCTTCATAATAAGATTGAAAAACATAATTACCAAATCCTATAAATATTAAATAATTTATTAAACGAAAACTATATCTCACTGTAAATATCACAGAAACTATTATAATCACATAATATAATATATTTATATTTCTTATAGAAAAAACCTCCAAAATCAAATCCTTAGAATAAAATCCTGATAAAAAAGGTAAACCACATAAAGAAAATCTTGAAATAATAAAACAAGTAGAAGTATAAGGAATTATTGTAATAACGTTCCCCATTTCACGGATATCTTGACAATTATTTATTACATGGATAATCATACCAGCACACAAAAAAAGTAAAGCCTTAAAGAAAGCATGAGTTAATAAATGAAAAAAAGCTAAATTAGGAAAACCTAAAAATAAAATTATTATCATTAACCCTAATTGACTCAAAGTAGATAAAGCAATAATTTTTTTCAAATCAAACTCAAAATTAGCCCCTAATCCTGACATAAATATAGTTATTATAGAAAGAACAATGAAAAAAGTACAATCAATATTGATTAATAATTCACTAAAACGAATTATTAAGTAAACACCTGCTGTAACTAAAGTAGAAGAATGTACAAGTGCAGAAACAGGGGTAGGGGCCGCCATAGCCGCAGGAAGTCAAGATGAAAAAGGAATTTGAGCTCTTTTAGTAAACGCAGCCAAGATAGAAAAAATAATAATATTATTTATTGTAAAGTCATAAAATCCTAAATAATAAATATAATTTCATCTACCAAAATTTAATATTCAAGCAATACATATTAAAATAGCCACATCACCAATTCGATTAGTCATAACAGTTAATATTCCAGAGTTATAAGAATTATAATTTTGAAAATAAATAACTAACGCATAAGAAACTAATCCTAACCCATCCCAACCTAATAAAATACTAATTATATTAGGTCTAATAATCATAAATATTATAGATAAAATAAATATCAAAACCAAAAGTAAGAATCGATTCTTATATATATCATCATATATATATTCATATCTATAATAAACTACTATTGAAGAAATTAATAAGACAAACCCTATAAATATAAATGATATATAGTCAAAGATCAAAGATATATTAATACAAAAAGAATTAATACTTAAAATTTCCCAATCAAGAAAAATTATATAATCAAATATTATAAAATATAATCCCAAAAAAGAAAATACTAATCCTATAAAGAATAATAATCTAAATATTAAATTATAAAAATGTAAGTAAATAAAAAAAATGACTTAGAATATAAAATATACCTATAATACCACAAATTATTATTCTTAATTAAACTATCTAAATAAAAAACTAATAAAGAAATAATATCAATTTTTAAAAAAAAGATATTTAAGGGTAATCAATGTAAAAAAAGTAAATAAAACTCAATATAATATCCATAATAACCACATAATAAACCCTTATAAATTAATCCATGATTAATAGAAGAATATAAATAAATACTATATAAACAACCTATAAAAGAAGCAAATATTAAATAAAAAAAAGAAATTGATGACCAAGAAATAATACTATTAATAAGAAGAATTTCACCTAATAAATTTATAGAAGGGGGACTTGCTATATTATTAATTATTAATAAAAATCAAAATAAACATATTCTAGGCATAAAAGTTAATAAGCCTTTATTGATAAAGATTCTTCGAGAAGAAGAACGCTCATAAGCAATATTTGCCAGACAAAATATCCCAGATGAACAGAGACCATGTCCAATTATTAAGATTAATGAGCCAATTATGCCTAATATATTTATACATATTAACCCACAAATAACTATACCCATGTGAGCAACAGAAGAATAAGCAATTAAAGATTTTATATCAATTTGAAATATACATAAGATACCAACTATAAAAATCCCAAATAATCTAATGGACAAAAAAAGATAATTGAAATAATAACTTTTTATAAAAAAGAAAACACGTATAATACCATACCCTCCTAACTTAAGCAAAACTCCCGCCAAAATTATAGACCCAGAAATTGGGGCCTCAACATGAGCTTTTGGTAATCAAAAATGAATAAAAATTATTGGTATTTTTGCTAAAAAAGCTAACAATATAGAAATATATAAATAAAAATTGTAATCAACATAAATAAGAAAATAAAACATTCTAAAACAAAAATTATTAATATAAAAAATACCTAATAATATAGGCAAAGAAAAAAATAGGGTATAAAAAAGCAAATAATAGCCTGCTATTAAACGTTCAGGCTGGTACCCTCAACCAAAAATTAAAATTAAAGTTGGGATTAATCTACACTCAAAAAACAAATAATATATAAATAAATTATTAACTCTAAAAGAAAATATCAAAAAAATAAGTAAAAGAACATTTATAAATATAAATTCACTATAATAAGTTATATTTTTATATACTAAAGATCTCGCCAAAACTATTAAAAAAATAATCCAAAATCTTAAAATAATTAAAGAAAAAGATAAAATATCGCCACCGAACATATAACTAACTATTCTAAATCAATCTAATATATTAAAAGAAACTATTATATAAAATATAATAAATATTAAAAAAATTAACAAAATATATCAATCAATTAAAGTAATAAAAAGAGTCAAAAAAGATAAAGAAAAAATCAATTTTATCATTTTATTATAAAAAGAGAATTAACCTGGTCATTACCATATCTACGAATGATAGTTACTAAAATAGATAAACCTAAAACACCCTCACAAACAGAAAAAGTCAAAAAAACCAAAACCAAATATATATCCCCGAGATTATTAATCATATATATAATTATAAAAATATAAATACATAAAACAATATATTCTAATCTAAGTAAAGATAATAAAATATGCTTTCGTATAGAACAAAAAACAACAAGACCAGATAAAAATATAAAAAATAGCATATAATATATATTATATATAAAATATATTAAAATAAGTTTTAATAGTTTAAAATAAAATAATGATCTTGTAAATCATAGATAGGATAACCTTTAAAACTTCAGTTGAAAGAAACTTCTCATCATTAATCTCCAAAATTAATATTTTTATTAAACTATCAACTGTATCATAATAATTATAACAATTATATTACTAATTAATATAATATTAATATTAATAAAACACCCTTTAAGTATAGGTATACTATTAATTATACAAACATTATTGACATCAATAATGACCGGATTATTAATAAATTCGTTCTGAATATCATATATTTTATTAATTACAATATTAAGAGGAGCATTAGTATTATTTATTTATATATCAAGAATTGCTTCAAACGAAAAATTTAGAAATAACATAATATTGTGAAGAATAGCCATAATTACTATTATTATAGGGATAATATTTCTATTCCTAGAAGAAAAAATAATTATTAAAAATAATTATTTAGGAATAGAAATAAGTCAAATATTTTATTTAAATAAAATATTTAATATAGAAAATCTATATATTACAATTATACTTGTAATATATTTATTATTAACTATAATTGTTGCATCAAGACTAGTTAATATTTTTGAAGGACCAATACGAATAAAAATATAAATTATGAATAAACCAATACGTAAAACACATCCCTTAATTAAAATTATAAATAATTCATTAATTGATCTTCCTAGACCTAGAAGAATTTCACTATGATGAAATTTTGGATCATTATTAGGATTATGTCTAATAATTCAGATTGTCACAGGACTATTTTTAGCTATACACTATACCCCAAATATTGAAATAGCATTCTCAAGAGTAATGCATATTTGTCGAGATGTAAATTATGGGTGACTATTACGAAATCTCCATGCTAATGGAGCTTCAATGTTTTTTATTTGTTTATACCTCCATGTAGGACGTGGGATTTATTATAGATCTTATAAGTTAATTTTAACATGAATAGTAGGAGTAATATTATTATTAGTAGTAATAGCAACAGCATTTTTAGGATATGTCTTACCATGAGGACAAATATCATTATGAGGTGCAACGGTAATTACTAATCTATTATCTGCATTACCTTATCTAGGTAATGATTTAGTAAAATGATTATGAGGTGGATTTTCAGTAGATAATGCCACCTTAAATCGATTCTTCACATTACATTTTTTAATACCATTTATTATTAGAGCAATAGTTATAATTCATTTATTATTTTTACACCAAACAGGATCAAATAACCCAATAGGATTAAATAGAAATTATGATAAAATTCCATTCCATCCATATTTTAGAATTAAGGATTATATAGGAATATTAATTACCATATATATATTTATTATACTAAATTTATGAGAGCCTCAATTACTAGGGGATCCAGAAAATTTTATCCCTGCAAATCCATTAGTGACCCCAGTGCATATTCAACCAGAATGATATTTTTTATTTGCTTATGCAATTCTTCGATCTATTCCTAATAAATTAGGAGGTGTAATTGCAATAATTGCTTCAATTGCAATTATTATAATTTTACCTTTTACGAATAAAAACAAATTCCAAAGAATGAATTTTTATCCATTAAACAAAATATTATTTTGAATTTTGGTAGTTAATTTACTATTATTAACGTGAATTGGAGCACGGCCAGCTGAAGAACCATATATTTTTACTGGGCAAATATTAACAATTACGTATTTTTTATACTTTATCATTAACCCTATTGTAATTAAATTCTGAGATAAAAATATTTAAGTTAATAAGCTTTAGAAAGCATATATTTTGAAAATATAAGAAAAAGGTTTAATTCCTTTATTAGCTTCACTTAATTAAATGAAATTAAGTATATAGAAAAATACCCCAATTAAAAATAATAAATAATTTAAAGACAAAGGTAAAAATATTTTTCAAGTTAGATATATTAATTTATCATAACGAAAACGAGGAAGAGTACCTCGAACCCAAATAAAAGAAAAAATCAAAAAAACCCATTTTAAAAAAAAAGTAATTGAATATAAATTACACCCTATAAAAATGATACAAGAAAGTAATCTTATAAAAATAATATTTATATATTCAGATAAAAAAATAAAAGCAAAACCTCCTCTTCTATATTCAACATTAAAACCAGAAACCAGCTCAGATTCCCCTTCAGCAAAATCAAAAGGAGATCGGTTTGTTTCTGCCAAACAAGAACTAAATCAACAAAAAAATAAGGGTAAAGAAAAAAATATAAACCAAACATTATTTTGATAATATATAAAATCAAAAATATTATATCTATAAATATATAATAATAAACAAATAATAATAAGAGCTATTCTCACTTCATAAGAAATAGTTTGAGCAACTGCCCGCAAGCCCCCTAATAATGCATAATTAGAATTAGAAGATCAACCACATAATAAAACCCCGTATACACCCATACCTGTACAACAAAGAAAGAATAATAGACCATAATTAAAAGTATAAATATTTATAAAATAAGGAAATAAAACCCACAATATAAAAGATAATATTAACATAAAAATAGGAGTAAAAAAGTAAATAATATAATTTGATATATAAGGATAAGTTTGTTCTTTAAAAAAAAGTTTAATTCCATCAGAAAAAGGCTGCAATAATCCTATAAAGCCAACCTTATTGGGACCTTTTCGCAACTGAATATATCTTAATACTTTTCGCTCTAACAAAGTAACAAAAGCAACAGAAATCAAGATAAAAATTAATATAATAATAAAATTAATAATAAAAATTACTATTTGTAATATTAATTACATAAATAAATTCTAAATTTATTACATTTTTCTGCCAAAATAGTATTAAAAATTAGTATAATCATTTAATATAAATTATTCATAAAATTTGGTCCTTTCGTACTAAAATTTTTTAATTAATTTAAGGATAGAAACCGACCTGGCTCACGCCGGTCTGAACTCAGATCATGTAAAAATTTAAAGGTCGAACAGACCTAGTAAATAATATTCTACTCCTATTACTTAATTTAATCCAACATCGAGGTCGCAAACTTTTTTATCGATAAGAACTCTCCAAAAAAATAACGCTGTTATCCCTAAGGTAACTTAATCTTTTATTCCATAATAAAGGATCAAAAAAACATATATAAATGTAAAAAATAGAAAAAGTTAAAAAATTTTTTCAATCACCCCAACAAAATTAACAAAAATATATAAACTTATATTTATCTATAAAGTTTATAAAAAAAGAAAATAAAGTTCTATAGGGTCTTCTCGTCCTATAAAAAAATCCTAGCTTTTTGACTAGAAAATTAAATTTTTTATATAAAATAAAGAAAGTATATTTTTCATCCAACCATTCATACAAGCCTTCAATTAAAAGACAAATGATTATGCTACCTTGTACAGTCAAAATACTGCAGCCATTTAAATAAATCATAGGGCAGGTTAGATCTTTTATATAAACAAAAGACCATGTTTTTGTTAAACAGGCGAAAATAATATTTGCCGAGTTACTATATTTTATATATATAAAATACTTATTTTATCATTATTAAAATATTATTATATTATAATATTTATTCCTATAAATAACTAAAATATTAATTATATAAAAATTATATAAAAATTAATTATTAAAAAATAAATGATGGATATTTCTAAACCTACTATAAATTAAATAATAAATATTTTTAGAATTATCATTTAGCTTATCCTAAATGATTGCTGATTATATATTCATATATTTTATAAGCAAAAATAATCATAAATTAAATTTATTTCTAGGAAAACTAGATATTTTTAATTGAATAAAATATATTCACTATAACAAAATTAATAATAATATTAAAACATTAAATGTAATTTTGTTATATACCTTAAAATTTCGAGAAAAAAATGAATATATTTTATAAATTGATAAACCCTGATACAAAAGGTATATTAATAATAATTACTTATATATAATTATTTATATTTCCTTCACAGTAATATAAACTATAAATCTTATATTTTTTTCAAAAAATTATACTTAAAACAAAAATATTTTTTTAAAAAGAAAAAAAATTAAAAAAATATTAATAAAAATATCTCAAATTAGGTTGAATCACACAACCAAAACATTAATGTAAATAATGATGCTTATTTTAAGCTTTAATTTGTAATCATTCTAGATCCATTTTCCAATAGATCTACTTTGTTACGACTTATCTCAATATATATTGAGAGCGACGGGCGATGTGTGCATAATATAGAGCTAGTATCAAAATTCTTTTTTAAGAAAATTTACTATCAAATCCAAATTCCAATATATTTCCATATATATTTCCTCATATATAAATAATGTAACCCATCTCTACTTTTATATTATTAAACCTTGACCTAACATTTTGACTAAAAAATCAGCTAGAAAATCTTTAACCCTTAAAAGACATTCAATGATAGAGATATATAAACAAAATAAAAGTAAAATTTATTGTGGATTATCAATTACAGGACAGGTTCCTCTGAACAGCTAAATTACCGCCAAATCCTTTAAATGTAAAGATTATATCTAATAATGGTTAGGTTATTAATTTACAGTTAAAATAATAGGGTATCTAATCCTAGTCTAAAGATAACTTTCATATATTATAATTCAAAATAAATTAAAAACAATTAATATTTCACCAAAAAAATATTTATGTAATTATATAAATATAAATTTAATATAAACCAAAATAATTTAATACTTATAATTGTGTAACCGCAACTGCTGGCACAATTTTTGTTATAAAAATATATTATAAATAATTAATTTTTTCATAAATAATTAAAATTAAAAACTAAGATTAAAAGATAATATATTATTTAAATAATAATTAATCCCGCAAAAACTTATATATATTAATTTAATAAAATTAAATTACTATGCATGAATAAAACATCATATTTTATATATAAGATAATCCATTTATGTAACAAATTAATGAATTAATCTATTAGTTTTGATAAAAATAATTAATTATTAAATTAATTTATTTATTTATAATTTGATAAAAAAATTAGGTAGCCCCCCTCCGGGGGGGGGGATAATACTTTAATCTATCATAGTATTACATATATTGTTTGATTAAACTACATTATTACATGATTAAAATAATATAAGCAAAAAAAATTATTCAAAAAAATAATTTGAATATTA